TTGTCTAATGAGAGGTTAGAACATAGGTATGGTCTAAGTAAATCAATGGATAGTCTTGATGGTATTGGACATACCAATGGAAGTGAGAACCGCATTCTAAATGATACGGAGAAAAACATTCTTGATTGGAGTGATAGTAACAATTATAGTTTCAGTACTGTTGATTATTTATTTGAGATCAGGAATATTTGGAGTTTGATCTCTGATGACACTTTTTTAGTTAGGGATAGTAATGGCGATAGTTATTCTGTATATTTTGATATTGAAAATCAGATTTTTGAGATTGACAATAATAGTTCTTTTCTGGGTGAACTAGAAAGTTTCTTTTCTAGTTATTTGAATAGGGGGTCTAAAAATAAGAATAACTACTACTATCATTACATGTATGATACTCCATTTAGTTGGAATAATCACATTACTAATTGTATTGATAGTTATCTTCGTTTTGAAATCGATAGTAGTATTACTAGTTACATTTCGGGTGATATCGTCAATTACAGTGATGGTTACATTTATAGTTTCATTTGTACTGAAAGTGTAAGTAGTAGTCAAAGTGGTAGTTCTAGTATAAGAACTAGTAGTAATGGCAGCGATTTCAATATGAGAGAAAATTCTAACGATTATGATATAAATAAAAAATACAGACATTTATGGGTTCAATGTGAAAATTGTTATGGATTAAATTATAAAAAATTTTTTAGGTCAAAAATGAATATTTGTGAACAGTGTGGATATCATTTGAAAATGAGTAGTTCAGATAGAATCGAAGTTTCGATTGATCCGGATACTTGGGATCCTATGGATGAAGATATGGTCTCTATAGACCCTATAGAATTTCATTCAGAGGAGGAACCTTATAGAGATCGTATTGATTCTTATCAAAGAAAGACAGGTTTAACTGAAGCTGTTCAAACTGGCATAGGTCAACTAAATGGTATTCCTGTAGCAATTGGGGTTATGGATTTTCAGTTCATGGGAGGTAGTATGGGATCCGTAGTAGGCGAGAAAATCACCCGTTTGATCGAGTATGCTACTAATAGATCTCTACCTGTCATTATTGTGTGTGCTTCTGGGGGAGCGCGCATGCAAGAAGGAAGTTTGAGCTTGATGCAAATGGCTAAAATATCTTCTGCCTCATATAATTATCAATCAAATAAAAAGTTATTCTATGTATCAATCCTTACATCTCCTACAACTGGTGGGGTGACGGCAAGTTTTGGTATGTTGGGAGATGTCATTATTGCTGAACCTAATGCCTACATTGCATTTGCGGGTAAAAGAGTAATTGAACAAACATTGAATAAGACAGTGCCTGATGGTTCACAATCGGCTGAATATTTATTCCATAAGGGCTTATTCGACCCAATTGTACCACGTAATCCTTTAAAAGGTGTTCTGAGTGAGTTATTTCAACTTCATGGTTTCCTTCCTTTGAATCAAAAAAAAAACAATTTTCTCTCACCTTCTTAGGTATTAATACAGACAATATTAAAAAATATAAAATATAGAAATAAAATATCAAAATATAGAAAGAAGAAATATAGAATAGAGATGATTTCTATATCTACCGAGAACCCCATTTTTACTATGAATCCCTGTTTGTTGGATCGGGTTAGTTAGAGTCGTGAACTGATAAGAAATTCTTTGATATTCGTGTAAAAAGATGATATAAAAATGAATAGTAACTTAATTCATTTTTATATTAGATCCCTTGCACTTATTAACTAGTTATTATTATTTATAATAGATATAGTTATCATAAGACCTCTTTATAAGAGGTACAAATAGTAAATCGAGGTACCCATTCTATGACAGATTTTAACTTACCCTCTATTTTTGTGCCCTTAGTAGGCCTAGTATTTCCGGCAATTGCAATGGCTTCGTTATCTCTTTATGTCCAAAAAAATAAGATTGTCTAGATACGATGGAAACAAATCTCATCAATTTATTTGAACACTGACTAGATTATAATACAGATATTTATTTAGTGTAATATGATACGATATGTGTCTCTTTCTGAACACAAATGTTGTTATGCACGTAGATAGATGATATCTGCCTACAAGTTAATGTATTTGACTAATTACTATTAATGCTTCGCATCAGAATAGTGCTAGTTGATGAGAGTTACTTCAGCATCAAGACAAGTAAAGTCAAATTTCATTTGGATTATTCTCTCAATTCCAATCGAATACAACTGGATCTAGTATAGTATGAACTGGCGATCAGAACATATATGGATAGAACTTATAACGGGATCTCGAAAAACAAGTAATTTTTGCTGGGCCTGTATCCTTTTTTTAGGTTCACTAGGATTCTTAGTGGTTGGAACTTCTAGTTATCTTGGTAGGAATCTGATATCTGTATTTCCATCCCAGCAAATCATTTTTTTTCCACAAGGTATTGTCATGTCTTTCTATGGGGTCGCGGGACTATTCATTAGCTCCTATTTGTGGTGCACAATTTCGTGGAATGTGGGTAGTGGTTATGACCGATTCGATAGAAAAGAAGGAATAGTGTGTATTTTTCGTTGGGGATTTCCTGGAATAAATCGCCGCATCTTCCTTCGCTTCCTTATGCGAGATATCCAATCAATCAGAATGCAGGTTAAAGAGGGTCTTTATCCTCGTCGTATCCTTTATATGGAAATCAGAGGCCAAGGAGCCATTCCCTTGACTCGTACTGATGAGAATTTTACTCCACGAGAAATTGAACAAAAAGCTGCCGAATTGGCGTATTTCTTGCACGTACCGATTGAAGTATTTTGAAAAATAACGGTTTTCTCAGCATGAGGGAAAAAACTTGCTAACCCCCCTTTTATTTACTACAACTGAAGTTTATTCAGAATGCTCATTCGAGCAAATTCTATTTTATGTTCCTGTTCTGTTGGCGCGCGGCGCCACATAGAATAAAACAAAAAGCAGAGAACGTATATGGGTAACTATAATAAAATTAACTATAAAAAAAAGAAAATATTCTTAAAAAGAATAAGTTTTTTGTATACCAAAACTATTTTGTATATGTACAGAGCCCAACTCAATTCTTTAAATATATCCGAAATTTATTTCATAATAATAAATTCCTCTTTTTAGGTTCAAGATTTTGAATTGATACCTTATTTCTGGGATGTGTTTAGGCGGTGAAAGTGAAACATTTCGAAAAATTCATTGATCGGGGGGGGGGGCTCGTCTCGAAATATGAATAATATTTGTTTCGTTATTTGAAGTGGTTTTTCGAGTATTCATCAAAAGGAACAAATGAAGATGAAATTGGTTCGAATTTGCCCAATTGAGATATCTGGAAATACTATTTGATAATTTTTTTTCATACGAATCCAAAAGGAGTTTTATTCTATTTTTCTATTCTTTATAGATTCAAGGACTAAATTTTTACACAAAAATGAGAATAGATCCATAGACTCGATACCTTGTTATATAACTCGTTCTTTATAAAAATATCAGATAGAGTCAACGATTGAAGCAAGTTCATTACCAATTCACAGATAAAAAATGAAAAAAAAGAAAGCATTGATTTCCATACCATATCTTGTATCTATAGTATTTTTGCCCTGGTGGGTCTCTCTCTCATTTAATAAAAGTCTGGAACCCTGGATTACTAACTGGTGGAATAGTGGACAATCCGAAACCTTTTTGAATGATATTCAAGAGAAAAACGTTCTAGAAAGATTCATAGAACTAGAAGAACTATTCCTCTTGGACGAAATGATAAAAGAGTACCCAGAGACACATATACAAAAGTTTGGTATAGAGATACACAAGGAAACAATACAATTGATCAAAACACACAATGAATATAATCTCCATATCATTTTGCATTTCTCCACAAATATAATCTGTTTTGTTATTCTAAGTGGTTATTTTTTTCTGAGTAATGAAGAACTTATCATTCTTAATTCTTGGGTTCAAAAATTGTTGTATAACTTAAGTGACACGATAAAGGCTTTTTCCATTCTTTTAATCACTGATTTATGGATCGGATTTCACTCCACCCATGGTTGGGAACTAATGATTGGTTTGGTCTACAACGATTTTGGATTGGCTCATAACGATCAAATTATATCTGGTCTTGTTTCCACTTTTCCAGTTATTCTAGATACAATTGTGAAATATTGGATCTTCCATTATTTAAATCGTGTATCTCCTTCACTTGTAGTTATTTATCATTCAATGAATGAATGAAGAACTCATTTGATCTCTCGATATCAATCAAATCATAATCTTTTTTCGTGTATAAAAAAAGCATTTTTAATCTTACTTATTCTTTATATTTTTTTTTCTACCTGTTAAAGGTATTCATCCTATGCTATATTCCAGTACAATAGCAGACTCGTGGGTAGGGAAACTATATTAGTTACCTATCTAATTTATTGTAGAAATTCCGTGATCAATGATTGGACCATGCAAAATAGAAATACTTTTTGGGGGGTAAAGGCACAGATAACTCGATCCATTTTTGTATCGATCATGATATATGTAATAACTCGGGCATCTATTTCAAATGCATATCCCATTTTCGCACAACAGGGTTATGAAAATCCACGAGAAGCAACTGGGCGAATTGTATGTGCCAATTGCCATTTAGCTAGTAAACCCGTGGATATTGAAGTTCCGCAAGCTGTGCTTCCTGATACTGTATTTGAAGCAGTTGTTCGAATCCCTTATGATATGCAACTGAAACAAGTTCTTGCTAATGGTAAAAAAGGGGCTTTGAATGTGGGGGCTGTTCTTATTTTACCCGAAGGATTCGAATTAGCCCCTCCCGATCGTATTTCTCCTGAGGTGAAAGAAAAGATGGGAAATCTCTCTTTTCAGAATTATCGTCCCAATAAAAAAAATATTCTTGTGATAGGTCCCGCTCCTGGTCAGAAATATAGTGAAATCGTTTTTCCTATTCTTTCCCCCGACCCGGCTACGAAAAAAGACGTTCACTTTTTAAAATATCCTATATATGTAGGTGGGAACAGAGGAAGGGGACAGATT